ATTCCCATTTTTTTTTTGTTTAAACAAAATGGGAATCAATAGGTTAATTTAATTAAATATTTATATTTTTTAGGAAATATTTTCTTAAAATATTTGAATATTAATTGTTCCATGATTTTTTTTTTCTACTATAAAATAGAGTTGAAAAATTCAAAATTGGTAGGATTTTTGAATATAAGTTTTATTCTTCAATAATTATTTATGGGGGGTTAAAAGCGTGCGGAGGATATAAATGGGGTGATGTATTTATGTGTTGGTATATGTGAAGTTAAGGGGATGTATTTATTTAGGACAGATAATAGGGGGGTTAGTACCAGATATGTATTAAGTGTCTATGAGGTGTAAGGGTTATGGTCTAATATTGAGGAAATTAACTATAGGGATGTGTGTAGTAAGTATTTAGGGGAGATATTGTTATTAGGAATGGGGGTTTATGTAATTATCTATGAGGTTATAGGAAGGTTAAATATATAAGGGATGTTAAGGAGAGGGTATGATTGTTTATGAGAGCTATGGAGGAATATTTATATGACGACCGTATCTATATAGGAGGGTTTACAGCTATATAGGTATTTAAGGGGAGGTATCGTTATTAGGAATGTACTTGGATGTATTAGGGTTAAATGTATAAAGGGGAGATGTCAACGGTAATGGGTAACATTATAGGATATGTAAGTATTTAGGGGGTATAAGTAGTGCTAGTATAGTAGGAATTGGATGGTATATAGGTGGTTAAAGGTTTGATGTAAAGAGTGACATGTGTAGTAAGTATTTGGAGGATGTTAAGGTGTAGTAGTGGTTAAGCATATAATGTATCTGGAGGAGTATTAAAGAACGGGATGTATTGAAAAGATTGGTTGAGTGGTATACTAGTCGGGAATAGAGATAAGGGATTTCACAATATAAATAGAGTAGGATTGTATGTTAGGTAAGGGGTATATTTATCTAGGGGGTGTTATATATAACATAGGGGATATATGGTAAGTATTTATTGAGTACAGAGTATGTGTAATATAATGGGATTAATAGATATAGTAGTGTAAGGGTTAAATAGATAGTTGATTATATAGGAGTTTACAGGGTATGTAAGTATTTGGAGGATGTTAAGGTGTTCTAGTGTTGGTAAATCATATAATGTTATATGCTGCGGTGAGGGATATCTGTTACGATAGGTTATATAGAGAGAGTAGGTTGAAGGATGAATAAATACTTAATGATAGGGATAGGGTTAAATAATTGGTAGGGCCGGTAAGGCTGGTAGGGCCGGTAGGGCCGGTAGGGCCGGTAGGGCTGGTAGGGCTGGTAGGGCCGGTAGGGCCGGTAGGGCTGGTAGGGCTGGTAGAGCTGGTAGAGCTAGGTAAAAGGAAGAGGGGGGGGCGCTATGTATCATTATTTTTTGTGGTAATTAATGTTTATTAGTATGCTGTCCCTATTTTTTGAAAAGCTCTATAGTAAAGTTTGATTCTTTCTTTATTATTTTCTATAATTTTGTTTTAGCATGTAAGGATTTTCTTGTTTATATATTTTCTTTAATAGTTAATTTATTTTTATTCGCAGCATTTAGTATTATATATTAATTTATGTTAGATTTAGTAAAAATTTATTGTTCTGGTAAATTTTGTGCCAGCATTCGCGGTTATACAATAAGGGCTAGGGAATATTTTTGGTTTGTATTATTAAGTTTTTTTGGGTTTGAATCTTTAATTTTATGGTGAAATTTTAATTTTGATTTTTGATTTATTGTATGAAAACATACTAGTGTTATTAATAAAAACTAGGATTAGATACCCTATTATTTTGATTTTAAATTTATAACCTGATTATTATTAGTTATTTTCTTGAAAGTTGAAGAATTTGGCGGTAATTTAGTCTTTCCAGAGGAACCTGTCCTGTAATTGATATTCCACGTTAAATTTTACTTTAATTATGCTTGTATATCTCTGTTATTGAATATCTTTTTAGGGTTATTATATTCATTTATTTTTAATAAAGTTTATATCAGGTCAAGGTGCAGCTATATTAAAGTAGAGATGGGTTACATTTAATTTTATTATTGGATTGTATTATGTAAATATATATAAAATTGGATTTGGAAGTAAATTTTACTAAAAAGTAATTTTGATTATGGCTCTTTATTATGTACATATCGCCCGTCGCTCTCGTTATTTTTTAAGATGAGATAAGTCGTAACAAAGTAGGCTCACCGGAAGGTAAGCCTTGTATTAATTATTTTTATCGGGATATAATTCATTAGTGAATATCATTATTTACATTAATGATTTAATTGTGCAATTCAATTTATCTTGTTATTTTATTATAATTTTTTATTTAATATAATTTTTATCAAGTATATTTTTATTTAGTAAGGGTTTTAGAATCAATGTATATTTTTTTACTGTAAAGGTTATAATTTTTTAATATATAAGTATTTATATTTTGGAGTACCTTTTGTATTAGGGTTTATTAATATTTTTTATTTATTTAATTTTCCCGAAATTAAAAGATTTATTAGTAATGTGTTGAGTTTTTGTTTCATAACAATTTTTAATATACTAATGGAATTTATATGATATTCGTTTTTATTTATATCTGGTTTTTTAATAATTAAATTTAATTTAGGATTAAATTTAGTGTTTATTATATTTTATTATTTACATGATTTATTCTAATATACTTGGGGAAAAGCTCATGTATTTTCTATAATTTTAGGTGAAAATAATATATTTTAGGCTTAGAAATAGCCATTATTTATTTTGTTATTATTAATTTTTTTTTTATTAGATTTTTTAGAATTTAGTTTTTTATTAAAACTTTTTTATTAATTTTTAATAGACTTTGATAATGATAAAATTAGTATTTTTGGGAATTATTTATTAGTAATTCGGCAAGTTTAATTCTCGCCTGTTTAACAAAAACATGTCCTTTTGTTAATTTATTTAAGGTCTGGCCTGCCCAATGATTATTTTAATGGCTGCGGTATTTTAACCGTACAAAGGTAGCGTAGTAATTTGTCTCTTAATTAGAGGCTTGTATGAATGGTTAGACGAAGAATTTTCTTTCTTATAATTATTTCAATTAATTTAATTTTTTAGTTAAAAAGCTAAAATTTTTTTATAGGACGAGAAGACCCTATAGAACTTTATTATTTATTTTATTTAAGAATTTTGGTGTATATATTTTTTATACTATAAATATTTTTGTTGGGGTGACAGGAAAATTTTTTTAACTTTTCTATATTTTTCTTCAATGATTTTTGTTCTGTTGATCTTATATTATTGATTATTAGATTAAGTTACCTTAGGGATAACAGCGTTATTTTTTTTAAGAGTTCTTATCGAAAGAAAAGTTTGCGACCTCGATGTTGAATTAAGATTATTATTGGGTGTAGAAGCTCATTTATTAGGTCTGTTCGACCTTTAAATTCTTACATGATTTGAGTTCAAACCGGCGTAAGCCAGGTTGGTTTCTATCCTTAAATTTTTATTTCAATTTAGTACGAAAGGACCAGTTGAATTGAATATAATTTTTGTTATTTGATTTTAATTAATTGTTTTGGCAGATTAGTGCAATAAATTTAGGATTTATATATGTAATTATATATTACAAACAGTAATTTTTTTAGTTTCTTTTTTGGTATTATTAATTTTTGTTTTATTATCTGTTGCTTTTATTACCTTATTTGAGCGGAAAGTTTTAGGTTATATTCAATTACGTAAGGGCCCAAATAAGGTTGGATATATAGGTATTTTGCAGCCATTTTCTGATGGGTTGAAATTATTTTTTAGGGAGCAAACTTATCCTTTGAATTCTAATTTTTTAATTTATTTTATATCACCTATTTTTATATTATTCCTTTCTTTTTTAATATGGGTGTTATTCCCATTTTTAATAAATGTTTATGAATTTAATTTAGGGGTTTTATTTTTTATTTGTTGTTCAAGATTTGGTGTTTATGGTGTTTTGTTGTGTGGTTGGTCTTCTAATTCTAATTATGCGTTATTGGGTAGCTTGCGTGCTGTTGCTCAAACTATCTCTTATGAAGTAAGAATGTCTCTTTTATTGGTTTGTATACTTATTTTTGTTTTTAGCTTTAATTTTATTGATTTTATGAAATATCAGTTTTATATTTGATTTTTATTTTTTTCTTTTCCATTATTTTTTTGTTGATTCTGTTCTTGTTTGGCTGAAACAAATCGGAGACCTTTTGACTTTGCTGAGGGTGAATCTGAATTGGTTTCTGGTTTTAATGTTGAGTATTCAAGAGGGGGGTTTGCTTTTATTTTTCTTTCAGAATATATAAATATTGTTTTTATAAGTCTTTTGTGTGTAATTATTTTTTTTGGTTGTAATTTATATTCAATTACTTTTTTTTTGAAATTAACTTTTTTAATTTTTATATTTATTTGGGTTCGTGGGGTTTTACCTCGATTTCGTTATGATAAACTAATATATTTAACTTGGAGGATTTTTTTGCCTATTTCATTGAATTATTTATTGTTCTTTTCTGGTTTTATGATTTATATTTTGTTATAATTCATCTTTTTGAGTGGAAAAGTTAATAAAGGAATTTAACCTTTTTCTTATATTTTCAAAATACATGCTTATCATAAAGCTTTATAACTAATTTGTTATTTTATCTCAAAATTTTATTGTTATTGGGTTTATGATAAAGTATATAAAGTATGTTGTAGTTAAAATTTGTCCTGTTATAATAAATGGTTCTTCTGCGGGCCGTATTCCAATTCATGTTAATAAAATTAAATTTGTAACTAGTCATCAAAATATGATTTTGTTAATTGGGTAAAATGAATTTCTTTGGAATTTTGATTTATTTGAAAAAGGTAAAATTATTATAATTATAATTGATATAACTATTGCAATTACTCCTCCAATTTTATTAGGGATTGATCGTAAAATTGCGTATGCAAATAGGAAGTATCATTCTGGTTGAATATGTACTGGAGTTACTATTGGGTTTGCCGGTATAAAGTTTTCAGGGTCTCCTAATATGCGCGGTTCTCATATATTTAATATAATAAATATAAATATAATTAAGGTTGTTCTTATTAGGTCTTTAATTGAAAAATAAGGGTGGAATGGGATTTTATCATAATTTCTATTAATACCTATTGGGTTATTTGACCCTGTTTGGTGTAAAAATATTAAATGGATTATTACTATTGCTGCAATAATAAAGGGTATTATAAAATGTAATGTAAAAAATCGTGTTAATGTTGCATTATTAATTGAGAATCCTCCTCATAATCATTTAACTATTTCAGGTCCTAGATACGGGATTGCTGATATTAGGTTTGTAATTACTGTTGCTCCTCAGAATGATATTTGTCCTCATGGTAGTACATATCCTAGGAAAGCGGTTATTATAATTAATAAGAATATAATTACTCCAATTGATCATGTTTCTTTTAGTTTATATGATCCATAATAAATTCCTCGTCCTATGTGTAGATATAAGCAAATGAAGAATAGTGATGCTCCGTTTGCATGTATTCTTCGGATTATTCATCCATTATTTACATCTCGACAAATGTGAATTGTTCTTTTAAATGCTATTTCAATGTCTGCTGTGTAATGTATCGCTAAAAAAATTCCTGTTAATAATTGGATTATGAGACATACGCCTAATATTGATCCAAAGTTTCATCATAATGAAATTCTTGATGGTGATGGTAGGTCAATTAATGATTGGTTAATAATTTTGATGATTGGGTGATTTTTTCGAATAGGTATTTTCATTAATTTTTTATTCGTATTGGCCCTTCAAATACATTCACGATTGTTGTGATTGCAATTATTGTAATTAATAAGTATAGGATTATTATTATTGTTAATGTTGCTGATTTTGTTCTAAATATTTTTGTTAAAGTTATTAGTTGGTCATTTTTAAGTATTTTTTTTTCTATATTGTTTGTTATAATATTGTAATTTTCTGTAATAATTAATATAAAGGGTATAATTAATATTGTTACTATTATTAATATAATTATTTTGTTTGATATATGGAATTTTTCATTTGATGCAATTCTTGATATGTAGATGAATAATACTAGTATTCCCCCTAATATAATAATAAATAATATATATGAGAATCAGAATGAGTTAATTATTATTCCTGTAATGATTGATGCTATTAGTGTTTGTATAATTAAGATAAACCCTATTCTTATAGGATGGTTTGATATAGTAAATATAATTCTTGTTATTGTTATTAATAATATTATTGCTGTAATTTCAGTAAATAGTTTAATAAAAATTTTAATTTTGGGGATTAAAGATGAGTATGTTAGAGTTATTTTTTACTGAAGTTTTAAGAGATGTATTATTTCATCAATGATTTACAAGATCATTATTTTTTTTAAACTATTAAAACTTTGACTTTTTTAGTATTTTCTTTTTTGAAATTGTTCATTTTTTTTTTAATTTTTATATTTTTTTGTGGAATATTTGTTTTTGTTTCTTTACGGAAGCATTTATTATTAACTCTTCTTAGTTTAGAGTTTTTGGTTGTAATTTTATTTATTTCTTTATTTTATTACTTAATATTTTATGGTTATGAGGGTTATTTTGGTTTGGTTTTTTTAACTTTTTCTGTGTGTGAAGGTGCTATAGGGTTAGGTATTTTGGTTTCTTTAATTCGGGTTTATGGTAATGATTATATTTCTTGTTTTTCTATAATTTCATGATAAGGGTTATTATATATCTGTTATTTTTGATTCCTTTAAAATTTTTTAGTTTATGATGATTATTAATGATTATTATTATATTAGGATTTTTTATATTTTTCAATAGTTTATTTTTTTCTACTTTTTTTAAAAACATTAGTTATTTTTTTGGTTTAAATATTTTATCTTCCAGTTTAGTTTTATTAAGTTTTTGAATTATTTTTTTAATATTAATGGCTAGTTTTAAGGTTTTTAATGATTCAAATTTTGATTGTGAATTTATTTTTGTTTGTTTATTATTATTAATTTTTTTAGTATTTACTTTTTCTTCAATAAATCTTTTTTTATTTTATTTATTTTTTGAGTGTGTTTTAATTCCTACAATATTTTTAATTTTTGGTTGGGGGTATCAGCCAGAGCGTCTCAGAGCCGGTTATTATTTGTTGTTTTATACTTTATTTGCTTCTCTGCCGATATTAGTAGGTATTTTTTATATTTATTATGAGTGTTTGAGAATATTTTTTTGTTTAATTTATTGTACCCCTTCTTTTTTTTTGTATTTATGCATAGTTTTTGCTTTTTTAGTTAAAATACCTATAATTTTTTTTCATTTTTGATTACCTAAGGCTCATGTTGAGGCACCTATTTCGGGTTCTATAATTTTGGCTGGTATTTTATTGAAGTTAGGAGGTTATGGGTTAATGCGAATTTTATTTTTTATAAGTTATTTTTGTTTAAAGTACAATTTTTATTTTATTTGTCTTAGTTTATTTGGATTATTTTTAGTAGGATTTATTTGTTTAATACAAGTTGATATTAAATCTTTAATTGCTTATTCTTCTGTAGGTCATATAGGGCTGGTTATTTGTGGCATTATAATTATGAATTCTTGAGGGCTACAGGGTTCATTAGTTTTAATAATTGGTCACGGTTTATGTTCATCTGCTTTATTTTGTTTGGCTAATATTATTTATGAGCGTACTACCAGACGAAGATTTTATATTAATAAGGGGTTAATTACTTTTATGCCTTCAATATCTTTTTTTTGATTTTTATTGAGAGCTAATAATATAGCTTGTCCCCCTTCATTAAATTTGTTAGGGGAAATTATATTATTAAATAGAATTTTAGGTTGGTGTACTTTAAGATTTTGTTTTTTATTTATTTCATCTTTTATGAGATGTTGTTATAGTATTTATTTATATTCTTTAACTCAGCACGGTACTATATTTAGTGGAATGAAGAGATTTTCTTCTGGTAATCAGCGTGAATTTATTCTTATTTTTTTTCATTGATTACCTTTAAATTTTTTAGTTTTAAAGTGTGATTTTTTTACTTTATGAATTTAAAATTCAGATAGTTTAATTAGAATAGAAATTTGTGGTATTTCAGGTATAAGTTGTTATTTTGAATTAATGGTTAAGATAAATTTGTATTTATTTTGAATGATTTTTTTGTTCTTTATAGGATTTATTAGAATATTTTTAGGTGTTTATTTTATACAATATGATTATTTATTTTTACTTGATTGGGAAATTTTAATAGTTAATTCTTCATGCATAGTAATAACTTTATTATTTGATCCAATATCTTTAATCTTTGTTGGTTGTGTTTTATTTATTTCTTCTATGGTAATTTATTATAGTTTATCTTATATATCTTTGGATGTAAATAATATTCGATTTTTATTTTTAGTTTTAATATTTGTTTTTTCTATATTTATTATAATTATAAGACCTAATATAGTTAGAATTTTATTAGGTTGGGATGGTTTAGGATTAGTTTCTTATTGTTTAGTTATTTATTTTCAAAATTTTAAGTCTTATGGGGCAGGGATATTAACTATTTTAACTAATCGGTTAGGGGATGTTGCAATTTTACTTAGAATTTCTTGAATATTAAATTTTGGTAGTTGGCATTTTATATATTATATTTTTATTTGAGATTCTTGAATATTTTATTTATTGTTATTAATTGTTTTAGCCGGGTTTACCAAGAGTGCACAGATTCCTTTTTCATCATGGTTACCTGCTGCTATAGCAGCGCCTACGCCTGTTTCTGCTTTAGTTCATTCTTCTACTTTAGTTACTGCAGGAGTGTATTTGTTAATTCGATTTAGAGATTTTTTTTTAAATATAAATTGCATGATTTTTTTATTATTTTCTGTTTTAACAATAATTATATCTGGTATTGGGGCTAGTTTTGAATTTGATTTAAGGAAAATTATTGCTTTGTCAACTTTGAGACAATTAGGGTTTATAATAAGAGCTATTTTTTTTGGTTTACCCCTATTTGCTTTTTTTCACTTATTAACCCATGCTTTTTTTAAGGCTTTATTGTTTTTATGTGCTGGGTTAATAATTCATTGTATAAGAGATAGACAAGATATCCGCCATATGGGGGGCATTATTAATAGATTGCCTTTTACTTGTATATGTTTTTGTATTTCAAATTTGTCTTTATGTGGTTTGCCTTTTTTATCAGGATTTTATTCTAAGGATTTAATTTTAGAGATTTATTCTTTTAGTGGTTTTAATTTATTTATTTATATTTTATATTGTTTTTCTGTGGGATTAACTGTTTCTTATACTTTTCGTATATTATATTATTGTGTTTTTAGGGGAATAAAAATTTATAGTTGTCAGAGTTTTTTTGAAGATTTTAATATAATATTTTCTATAATTTTCTTGGTTTTTATGTCTATTATTTTTGGTAGATCTTTAATATGATTAATGTTTCCTATACCCCCTATTATTTATTTATCTTTTTTTATAAAAATTGTTCCTTTGATTTTTATTATGTTAGGAGCTTTAATTGGTTATGAGTTATCAGTTTTTTATAGAAGTTTGAATTTGTATTCTATAGATTTTCATTATGTCTCTTTCTTTTTAGGTAATATATGGTTTATGCCAAAATGTAGAACTGTCATAGTTTATCGGCCTAGATTGTTTTTATCTAAGGATTTATTGGATATAATGGATATAGGTTGGGGTGAGCAATTAGTATCTAATTCTTCTCTTTATTTAGCATATTTACTGGGAAAGTTTAATTCGTTTTGTCAGATTAATAATTTAAAGATTTTTCTTATCTCTTTTTTTTTAATACTTTTAATCTTTTTAATTTAGAACTTAAATAGCTTAAGTTAAAGCGTAATATTGAAGATATTAATATAAGTGAATATTACTTTTTAAGTATTTAATGAGAAATTCTCATCTTTTCATTGAAAATGAAGTGTTTTAAAAATTAAACTAAATAAATAAGAGTTAAACGGATTTTAACCGCTTTAAAAGGTAGTTAGCAGCTCCTTTTAGTTGCAACAATCTCTTTTAAATGGATTATAAATCATTTCTTTCATTAACAATGAAAAGCCTCTATTTTTGGCTTCAATTAAATAAGCAGGGAGAATTAATTTCTCTAGTTTTAGGTCGAAACTAAATGTAAATTTTACTTCATTGCTTAGTGAGAATGATTCTATTATTGAATACTTTTTAATTGCAAATTAAATGTTATTTTTAACTACAGTCCCTATTATTTTTTATATTTAGTTATGTTGCTCATTCTAAAATACCATTATTTCATTCGTGGAATAAGCCTGTTAATAGAATAATAATAAATATTCTTACTACACAGAATCAAGATAGTGGGTTTCTGGTTTTAATGGTAATGATTATAGGTATAATAATAACAATTTCAATGTCAAAAATTAAAAATAGAACTGAAATCAGGAAGAATTGAATTGAGAATGGTGTTCGTGCTGATCTTTTTGGGTCAAATCCACATTCGAATGGTGACATTTTTTCTCGATCAATAATTGTTTTTTTTGATACTATAATGCAAATTATTATAATAATGATTGATAAAGTAGTTGTTAATGCTATTGTTAATATTATTATTAGGATTATTTTCTCTTAAATTTAAGTCCTTTTAATTGGAAGTTAAATATACTAATATACTAAGAAAATAGCTTCCTCATCAGTAGATTGATGTATATAGGAAAAGTCAAACTACATCAACAAAATGTCAATATCAAGCTGCTGCCTCAAATCCGAAATGATGCTTTCTTGAAAAGTGGAATATAATATGTCGTATTAAACAGATTATTAAAAATGATGTTCCGATAATTACGTGAATCCCGTGAAAGCCAGTTGCTATAAAGAAGCATGACCCATAAACTGAATCTCTAATAGTAAATCTTGATTCATAATATTCAAATGCTTGTAATATTGTAAAGTAAATACCTAAAATTACTGTAAAAAATAATCCTTGTATGGCTTGTGAATGGTTATTTTCTATTAATCTATGATGCGCCCATGTTACTGTAATTCCTGAGCATAATAGAATTATTGTGTTTAATAGGGGTACTTGTATAGGATTAAATGTTTTAATTCCAATAGGAGGTCATGAAGCTCCAATTTCAATTGTTGGGGATAGTCTTCTGTGAAAAAATCCTCAGAAAAATGAAATAAAGAAGAAGATTTCAGATACAATAAATAAAATTATACCTCATTTTAACCCCTTTGTTACAATAATTGTATGTTTCCCCTGGAATGTACCCTCTCGTACAATATCTCGTCATCATTGAATTATAGTTAATATTAAGATAATAATTCCAATAATTAATAGTCTTGAATTATTTTGATGAAATCATATAATTATTCCAGATATAAATGTTATTGCTCCAATTGACCCTGTGAGAGGTCATGGTCTTGGATCAACTAAATGAAATGGGTGATTATTTATTATTTTCATAAATTACTTCACTTGTGTATAGTGTTCTTAAAATTGAGAATACATATGCTTGAATTATTGCTACAGCTGTTTCAAATGTTATTAATATAATTTGTATTATTAGTATAAAGGGTATAATAATTCTTGATGAATTTATTATTCTATTACCAAGAAGTCTTATAAGCAGGTGGCCAGCAATTATGTTTGCAGCCAGCCGAACTGCTAAGGAACCGGGTCGAATTATATTTCTAATTGTTTCGATACATACTATGAAGGGTATGAGTGCAGGTGGTGTCCCTGTGGGGATTAAATGAGCTATTGTTAACTGTGTTTTATTTAATCATCTAAATAAAATAATTCTTATTCAAATTGGTAATGCTAAAGCTATTGTGAAAACTAAGTGTCTTGATCTTGTAAATACATATGGTAATAATCCTATTATATTATTAATTATAATAAATATAAATAGTGAGATAAATAATAAAGTGAACCCACCTCTGTTATTATAAATAAGTGTTTTGAATTCTTTATGGAGAATTTTTTGTAAATTTAATATGGTTATTATAAGTCGGTTTGGAATTATTCAATATGATGTTGGGACTATAATTAATACAATTAATGTTCTTATTCAGTTGAGAGAAATTATTTTAGTTGTTGAAGGGTCAAATGCTGAGAATAAATTTGTTATCATTTTCAGTTAATAGGTTTTTTTTCACTTTTAAAATGAGGATTTATTTTAATTTTATGTGAAGTTAGGAAGTATATATTAATATATATTATTATTAAACATGTTAAGAATATGAAGAATAAGGTTGTTCATCACAGTGGTGCTATTTGAGGAATTAAGAGGTATTATAATTATAATAACTTTAGTTTGACAATCTAATATTTTATTTTAAACTAACTTCTTCATTAAGAGTATTTGTTAATTACTATTTATTGGTTTAAGAGACCATTGCTTATACATTTCGGCCACTTAATGTTAATTTATCATAGTTTTTAATCATTTTGTGAATGTTTCTATGTTAATTCTTTCAATCACAATTGGTATAAATCTATGGTTTGCTCCACAAATTTCGGAACATTGCCCAAAAAATAATCCTGGACGATTAATATAAATTCTTCCTTGATTAAGGCGCCCTGGGGTTGCATCAATTTTAATTCCTATTGATGGTATCGCTCATGAATGCAATACATCTACGGCTGAAACTAATATTCGAATTTGTGTATTAATTGGCAATATTGTTCGATTATCAACATCTAGTAATCGAAATTCATCAATGTTAAGTTCATTTGTTGGTTTTATATAGGAATCAAATTCAATATTAATAAAGTCTGAATACTCATATCTTCAGTATCATTGATGCCCAATGGATTTAATGGTGATTGATGGATTAATAATTTCATCTATTATATATAGGAGTTTTAAGGAAGGCATAGCAATAAAAATTAATGTAATTGCTGGTATTAATGTTCAAATTAATTCTAGATTCTGTCCTTCAAGTGTAAATCGATTATTTATTTTATTAAATAAAGTTCTAATTATTATATATCCTACAATTGTAGTGATCATAATAATAATTATTAATGTGTGATCGTGGAATATTATTATTTGTTCTATAATTGGTGAATTTGGATCTTGAAGATTAAAATTTGATCATGTTGCTATTTCTAATAAAAGAATAATCTTTATATATGAAGCTTAAATTCATTGCACTAATCTGCCATATTAGAATGCTGTTAGTATTGGGATTTCTGAATAGGAATGCTCAGCGGGCGGGTAATTTTGTAATCATTCTATATTAGATTTTATATTATTTGTAAAGATTGCTTCACGTTGTGAAATTAGTCTTTCTCATATAATAAATACAAAAAATATAACTCCAATAATTGAGATAAGGGACCCAATTGATGAAATAATGTTTCATCTTATAAATGAGTCAGGATAGTCTGAGTATCGTCGTGGTATACCTCTTAGTCCTAAGAAATGTTGGGGGAAGAATGTTATGTTAACTCCCACGAATATAACTATAAAGTGTATTTTTAATCATTTTGGATTTATTGTTAATCCTGTTAATAGTGGATATCATTGAATTATTCCTCCAATAATGGCAAATACAGCCCCTATAGATAGTACATAATGAAAGTGAGCTACAACATAATATGTATCATGTAAAATAATATCAATAGAGGAATTTGCTAATACTACTCCAGTTAAACCCCCAATAGTAAATAAAAATACAAATCCTAATGCTCATATTGTAGCGGGTGTAAATGTTATATTACTTCCGTGTATTGTAGCCATTCATCTAAATACTTTAATACCTGTAGGTACTGCAATAATTATTGTTGCAGATGTAAAATACGCTCGTGTATCCACATCTATACCTACTGTAAATATATGGTGTGCTCATACAATGAATCCTAATAGACCAATAGCAATTATTGCATAAATTATTCCTAATGTCCCAAATGATTCATTTTTTCCACTCTCTTGTCTAATAATATGTGAAATTAGTCCAAATCCTGGTAAAATTAGAATATATACTTCAGGGTGGCCAAAAAATCAAAATAAATGTTGATATAAAATAGGGTCACCCCCTCCAGCAGGATCAAAAAATGATGTATTTAAGTTTCGATCTGTTAGTAATATTGTAATTGCTCCTGCTAAAACGGGTAATGAGAGAAGTAACAATAGTGCAGTAATTCCTACTGATCAAACAAATAAAGGTAGTCGATCAGGAGTTATTCCTGATGCCCGCATATTAATAATTGTTGTAATAAAGTTTACAGCTCCTAGGATTGATGATACTCCTGCTAAATGTAATGAAAAAATTGCTATATCTACTGATGCCCCTCTATGTGAAATATTATTTGATAGAGGCGGATAGACCGTTCATCCTGTTCCTGCACCTATATCCACAATTCTTCTGGAAACTAAAAGTGTTAATGCAGGAGGCAATAATCAGAATCTTATATTATTTATTCGAGGGAATGCTATGTCTGGGGCCCCAATTATTAATGGTACTAATCAATTACCAAAACCTCCAATTATAATTGGTATAACTATGAAAAAAATTATAACAAATGCATGTGCCGTTACGATTGTATTATAAATTTGATCATCTCCAATTAAGGATCTTGGTTGCCCCAATTCAATTCGAATTAATCATCTTAGTGAGGATCCTAATATACCTGATCATATTCCGAATAAAAAATATAAGGTTCCGATATCTTTATGATTTGTAGAAAAAAATCATTTATTCAAATAAAGTGGCTGAAATTATAGGCTGTAAATTGTAAATTTATTTATGATCAATTGTTGATCCTTTATTAAGCTTTATAGTCAATTATATGATTTTAGACTGCAATTCTAAAGTAGTAATAAAATTACTAAAGCTTATGAATTATTATCATATTTTAAACTTTGAAGGTTTATAGTTTTATAACTTAAAGCTTTAATTATATAAATTTAATAATTAATATTATAGGTAATGATAAATTAATTATTATTATAATTATTTCTTGGTAATAGTTTTTATTTATTAATAAAATATTTCATTTATTAATTCTATAAAATAATAAGAAATTTGCTCTCATGATTCGGATATAATAATATAAAGTAATTAATGCTCTTAAAATTATGATTATTAATATAAAGTAAAGATTTTTATTAATTAGTGATTGAATTACAATTCATTTTGGGAAAAACCCAATAAATGGTGGCAGCCCGCCTAGTCTTAGGAATAGCGTTGTTATTAATCATTTTTTTATGGCTAAGTTTATATTAACTTGTAATTGATTCATATAAAATGCTGAATAATTATAGAATAGTGTTGTTAATATTAGGGTAATAGCGGAGTAAATAATTAAATATATTATTCACAATTCATTTTCAAACTTTATACATGCCATTATTCACCCTATATGGGAAATTGATGAGTATGCCATAATTTTGCGGAGGGATGTTTGATTTAACCCTCCAATTGCCCCAATAATAGTTCTAGACATAATTACAATAGTGATTCAATCTAAGTTTTCAATTAAATACGATAAAACAATTATTGGAGCAATTTTTTGCCAAGTTAATAATAGGAATGCTCTTGATCAATTTATTTTACTTAAAATTTCGGGGAACCATTGATGAAATGGGGCGGCCCCTAATTTTATTAAAATTCTTGAAGATAAAATTATAAATATAAATTCATTTATTACGTTGTTAATAACTAAAATTCTATTAATTAAAATTGTTATTAATATAATGACAGATCTTATTCTTTGAATTAAAAAATATAATATACATGCTTGTGAAGATTGTGAATTTTTTTTTATAAATATTAATGGAATAAAAGATATTAAATTAATTTCTAATCCTATTCAAATACTTAATCAATTTGAAGAAGATACAACAATTAGTGTTCTTGTAATTAATACAATAAAAAAAAGCCCTCGAGTTGAATTTTTTTTCAATAAAAAGAAGAAGATTAATACTTCTATTATCAGGGTATGAACCTAAAAGCTTATTTAGCTTACCTTTTTATATTTTAGTGTTTATGCACTTAGAATTTTGATTTCTACAGGTATAGTTAAATCTATAAAATATAATAAGAGTAAAATAATTTACATGATTTATTCTATCAAAATAATCCTTTATTCAGGCATCTTATT